TAGATAATAAATTAATAAATAAGTGAAATAGATAATAAATAAGTGAAATAGATAATAAATAAGTGAAATAGATAATAAATTAATAAATAGATAATAAATAGATAATAAATTAATAAATAAGTGAAATAGATCAACCTTTATCTATTTCACTGATTCTCTATTTCACTTATTCGACTGGAATGGCAGCGAATCGAACAAAAAAAAGTCATCAAAAAAATGACTGAGATAATCGAGTTAATATATATCGTATAGAAAACGATTCCACTTATAAGAAAGGAGGAAAAATAGACAGTGGCTATTCATTCCACTGCGCTAGATCGATAATCTATCTGCGAATTTCCGTATAGAAAGAAATAGAAAAATATTCGAAATAAATAGAATAGATAGAATAGAAAGAATTCGAAATAAATAGAATAGATAGAATAGAAAGAATTCGAATACATGGAAAAAAGATTCTGGCTAGATCGTCCGCTTGACAATACTGCCTTTTTTGATTTCTATATATATAAATAATATTATTAATTTTTGTGGATCCTTGCAAGTAGTAGTGGCGCTACTCATAAAACTTGATGGGAGAGGAGGATTCCTATGAAAATGAAAGAATTTTTACTCTTGCTAGTGAACAAAATACTCAATTCAGTGATTGGGGGTGGACTCTTTTGTGGATTTATGACCACAGCCACCGTAGGTCTCGGCTATTTCTTCGTTGTAGCCAGTTTCTTCATAAAAGACAAACAGTTCTTCATAAAAGACAACCAGAGACGGGTAGCAGCAATGACTGGTTTTGTTACGGGACAGTTCGTGATGTTCACATCGATCTACAATAGGCCGCTCCATGAAGGATTGGTTCAACCTCATAGCATCATTATGCTATTTCTAGGCTCTTTCTTCGTTCAACTCTTCTGGACTAGTCGAAAAACTTTGCGCAACAGGCGCTTTTTGGATCCTCACGATCTTATCACTAAAAGAAAGTACGTGCTCCGCCTTCAATTGGAATTTATTATTAATTTCTTTGTGCAATTATGCAACCCGTACCTTGAACCTGATTCAATGATCCCCGGATTAGTCAACTTTTGTCTCTCTCGCTATAACAACGACAACGAAAAGAGGATCTTATTTGTAAGAAGTAGTTTGGCTGGTTGGTTAATCGGACACATTTTCTTCATGATTTTCTTCATGAAGTTGTTGGAATTCATATTGATCATAATCATTTGGGTAAGAAAGAACTTTTTTGAATCTGATGACGAAGATGAAAATGAAAATAAGTGAAATAGATCAACCTTTATCTATTTCACTGATTCTCTATTTCACTTATTCGACTGGAATGGCAGCGAATCGAACAAAAAAAAGTCATCAAAAAAATGACTGAGATAATCGAGTTAATATATATCGTATAGAAAACGATTCCACTTATAAGAAAGGAGGAAAAATAGACAGTGGCTATTCATTCCACTGCGCTAGATCGATAATCTATCTGCGAATTTCCGTATAGAAAGAAATAGAAAAAATATTCGAAATAAATAGAATAGAATAGATAGAATAGAAAGAATTCGAATACATGGAAAAAAGATTCTGGCTAGATCGTCCGCTTGACAATACTGCCTTTTTTGATTTCTATATATATAAATAATATTATTAATTTTTGTGGATCCTTGCAAGTAGTAGTGGCGCTACTCATAAAACTTGATGGGAGGGAAGATTCCTATGATGGTTCTATCTATTTATAAAGAAGAAACGATAAGAATGAAGGGCGTATGTTATCTAGGGAATCATATATGTTTTGGTAAATATGAAAGACTTGAACCCGTTTGGATCAGATCTATGTCCAGTTACAAAAAACAGAAAAAATGGAGGATCCAGGTTGGGGATGATTTTGAAAATGATAGCGACTCTTTTCAAAGCAAGGAGTTTCAAAAGTATATCAACGATACTAATCGTATCAATGCATTCCTCGAAAAGAAAATTTCGGATCTAAAGGATTTTATAGAGGAACTTGTGGAGGACGGTGTTATTCCGTCTTATTCAAAGACAAGGGCTCTCCCTTGTATTTTGCTATTTTTGGATTTTTTCTTGCAGGATTACATGAAGGTTAAAAATGGTTTGTCATCGGAAAGAAGAAAAGAAGCCAAAAAAGAAGCGGAAAGACAGGCGCACAGTCATCCGGAGACAGGGTTTCTGTATTCTGTGAAAATTCCATTTTTTCATCTAATAAATATAAATATGGAATATTCGGATTCTAATGCAAAGACAGATTTTCGGAATTCTGTGCAATTTTGATTTTCTTCTCTAAAAAATGATCCTCGTAGGAATAGATTCGTCGACTCGCAAATATCAGGTCTAACTCTAGATCGTTGTCTTGTCGAGTCGGGCCTACAGGATCTTATCGATTATATTCTCCGCGATTCTATTGATATTGATATTTTTCTAGAGGATGACAATTTCGCCAAGTATTACAATTTCGACGAGGCTAGTACTTGGCGAGAATTTCTAGAATTTTTTC